TCTAGTTACATGTATGGTACTCAATATAGTTGGAATAATCATATTTATAATTGCATTGACGGTTATCTTCAGTCTCAAATCTGTATCCATGCTTCGACAGTAAGTGAGAGTGATAATGGAAGTGAGAGTTACATTTCTAAGGCCGTTTGTGGTGAAAGTAGAAATAATAGTGAAAATGAAAAAGACGTTTTGAGTATACAAATCTGCACGAAGGGTAGTGATTTAACTATAGGAAAAAGTTCTAACGATCTCGATGTAACTCAAATAGAAAGTTCTAATGATCCTGATGTAACTCAAAAATATAGGCATTTGTGGGTTCAATGCGAAAATTGTTATGGATTGAATTATAAGAAATTTTTGAAATCAAAAATGAATATTTGTGAACAATGTGGATATCATTTGAAAATGAGCAGTTCAGATAGAATCGAACTTTCGATCGATCCCGGTACCTGGGATCCTATGGATGACGACATGGTCTCTCTGGATCCTATTGAATTTCATTCGGAGGAGGAACCTTATAATGATCGTATTGATTCTTATCAAAGAAAGACAGGATTAACTGAGGCTGTTCAAACAGGCATAGGCTGCCTAAACGGCATTCCCGTAGCAGTCGGGGTTATGGAGTTTCAGTTTATGGGGGGTAGTATGGGATCCGTGGTTGGGGAAAAAATCACCCGTTTGATTGAGCATGCTACCAATAAATTTCTCCCTCTTGTTATAGTGTGTGCCTCCGGGGGGGCCCGCATGCAAGAGGGAAGTTTGAGCTTGATGCAAATGGCTAAAATATCGTCTGCTTTATATGATTATCAATCAAATAAAAAGTTGTTTTATGTATCAATCCTTACATCTCCTACTACTGGTGGAGTGACAGCTAGTTTTGGTATGTTGGGCGATATCATTATTGCTGAACCCGATGCCTACATTGCATTTGCGGGTAAAAGGGTAATTGAACAAACATTGAATAAAACAGTACCCGAGGGTTCGCAATCGGCTGAATATTTATTTGATAAGGGCTTATTTGACCTAATAGTACCGCGTAATCTTTTAAAAAACGTTTTAGGTGAGTTATTTAAGTTCCACACTTTCTTTCCTTTGAATCAAAATGGAATGGAATAGAGACGAAATAAAATAGAACACTAAGCTCAATTATTTGTAGCAAACGGGTAGTTAGTTTGTCAGAATCAAATATCAAATAAAAAATAGAATTGTCCTTCGTCACATAAGATCGAATTGTATAATATAAAGAAGCAAAAGTTGCGGATAACTCCCCCTTATCTCTATTTCTTTTCTGATTAAAATCTCTAAAAAAAAAACAAAATTCCCCATTAGGCAAACAAAACGTAATTCTTCTTCGCCTTTTGCGTATATAATTCAACTTAAAAAAAAACAGAAAATTTTTGATTTTTCTCGATTTCCATTTCCCGAAAATCCTGCGAATTGTTCGATAATCTGTAAGAAATTCTTTCTTTTTTTAGTAAATTCAAATTCGAAGACAAGACGAAAAGACAAATACAATACTTAGTTCTACATTTCTTGCCCTTATTCTAGATACTCACTTAGATATTTCGATATAGATACTGCGATTTTTGGTTATCATAATAATTGAAATTGAGCATTGAATGGGTTATTACAGTCATAATAATGAGCTTTATTTGAATTAATTATTTTCATTCTTTTCTAATTTATAAAATTAGAATTATTATAAGATATATTGAATTTATAAATAACATAACAGGTACAAACACTAAATCGAGGTACCCATTTCTATGACAACTTTCAACTTTCCCTCTATTTTTGTGCCTTTAGTAGGCCTAGTATTTCCGGCAATTGCAATGGCTTCTTTATCTCTTCATGTTCAAAAAAACAAGATTCTTTAGATCCGAGGTGACCATATTTCACTAAATCTATACCCTACAATTGTTTCAAAACTTATATTTGTATCATAAAAAAGATATCGATTTAGTGAAATATGGTATAATATGTGTATGCGATTTTCGCTGAGCAAACATAAGCATAAAAAAGCACGGGGCCCCCCAGGCCCGCTGACACAAGAAATATAGCCAATGAATTCTACCCGTGTCAGGATCCGCTGGATGGATCAAATTGGCAACGGAAGATTCGTGTTTTAGATGTATAGTGAGATTATATGAGGTATGCTAGTTTTTTAGCTCTAACCAATTTGATGACTTATTCCTAAAGTAAAGGTTCACATCAAACTAGTGCTAGTTGATGAGAGTTATTTCGTAAACAAAAAGAGTAAAGTCAAATTAATTTGAGGTAGTCTCTCAATTCCAATAAAAAACAATCGGATCGAGTATGAGTTGGCGATCAGAACATATATGGATAGAACTTATCGTGGGGTCTAGAAAAATAAGTAATTTATGCTGGGCCGTTATCCTTTTTTTAGGTTCATTGGGATTCTTATTGGTTGGAACGTCCAGTTACCTTGGACGGAATTTGATATCCTTTTTTCCTTCTCATCCAATCATTTTTTTTTCGCAAGGGATCGTGATGTCTTTCTACGGACTCGCGGGTCTCTTTATTAGTTCCTATTTGTGGTGCACAATTTTCTGGAATGTAGGTAGTGGTTATGATCGATTCGATAGAAAGGAAGGCGTAATGTGTATTTTTCGTTGGGGATTCCCTGGAAAAAATCGTCGCATATTACGCCGATTCTTTATAAAAGATATTCAGTCCATTAGAATAGAAGTTAAAGAGAGTTTTTATGTTCGTCGTGTTCTTTATATAGACATCCGAGGGCGGGGGGCCATTCCCTTAACGCGTATTGATGATAATTTGACTCCAAGAGAAATTGAACAAAAAGCTACTGAATTGGCCTATTTCTTGCGTGTACCAATTGAAGTATTTTGAGAACTGGTAGATTCCCACTTCATCAGGAGATCACTTCACCAGGAGATAAAAACGCAAGAATCGCCCCTTATTCTAGAACATAACTAAAAATGTTTTTTTTTGAGGTTTCCTTTTCCTTTTTTGTTACTTAGAATTTTTTTTGAAATAGTAGATATTTTGATAGAAAAAGAGGTTCTTTCGTCTCAAAATCTTACTAATATTCATTAATTAAGAATAAAGGGGGTCATTTATCGAGAGGAAACTGTTGTTTCAAATTTAACCTAATAACTTCATTCGAGGTGGATTTTTAGTCAATTTTTCTATTCTTTCTAGATTCAAAATACCTTGTATAGAATATAGAACTCATACGTGAAAGAAACATTTAATCGCATAAAGCGGACGAATGGAGTTGGTTGATTAACAATTCACAGGGGAAAAAATGGCAAACAGGAAAGTATTCCCACCTCTGGTATATCTTGTATCTATAGTATTTTTGCCCTGGTGTCTTTCTCTCTCATTTAAAAAAAGTATGGAATTTTGGGTTACGAATTGGTGGCATACTGGTCAATCCGAAATTTGTTTGAATGAGATTCAAGAAAAAAATATTCTAGAAAAATTCATAGAATTGGAGGAACTGTTCGTCTTCGACGAACTGATCGAAGAATATTCAGAGATACGTCTACACAAGCCTCGTATAGGAATTCAACAAGAAACGATCCAACTAATTAAGATACACAATGAGGATCGTATCCAGATGATTTTGCACTTCTCGACAAATATAATATGTTTTGTTATTCTAAGCGGGTATTCTATCATTGGTAATGAAGAACTTGGTATTCTTAACTCGTGGTCCCAGAAATTCCTATATAACTTAAGCGATACAGTCAAAGCTTTTTCTATTCTATTATTAACTGACTTATGTATCGGATTTCATTCGCCCCACGGTTGGGAATTAATGATTGGCTCTGTCTACAAAGATTTTGGGTTTGTTCATAATGATCAAATTCTATCTGGTCTGGTTTCCACCTTTCCAGTCATTCTTGATACAACTTTTAAATATTTGATTTTTCGTTATTTAAATCGAGTATCTCCGTCACTTGTAGTTATTTATCATTCAATGAATGACTGATAAAAAAAATCCACTGATATTAATCTAATAAAATTGGAGCCCTTGTTATTTTGTAGTTGTACATAAACAAAGTATTGAAAATCGTACTTAAGTTTTCTACTTTTACCCATCTTCGGGATTCGTCCGATATTGATATTATTCTCCAGGAAATCACATTCCAGTAAAATTGGTTAAGTAACTAACAGAATCGTGGATAGGGAACTATACTAGCAACTTACCCCCCTTATTGTATTGTAGAAATTTTTGGATCAATGATTGGACCATGGAAAATAGAAACACTTTTTCTTGGATAAAGGAACAGATTACTCGTTCTATTTCCGTATCGCTTCTAATATATATCATAACCCGTCCGGATATTTCAAAAGCATATCCCATTTTTGCACAGCAAGGTTATGAAAATCCACGAGAAGCAACGGGGCGTATTGTATGTGCCAATTGCCATTTAGCTAACAAGCCCGTGGATATTGAGGTTCCGCAGGCGGTACTTCCAGATACTGTATTTGAAGCAGTTGTTCGAATTCCTTATGATATACAACTGAAACAAGTTCTTGCTAATGGTAAAAGAGGGGGTTTGAATGTGGGGGCTGTTCTTATTTTACCGGAGGGTTTTGAATTAGCCCCTACCGATCGTATTTCTCCTGAGATGAAAGAAAAGATAAGTAATTTATCTTTTCAGAGCTACCGCCCCAATAAAAAAAATATTCTTGTCATAGGCCCCGTCCCCGGTCAGAAATATACCGAAATAACCTTTCCTATTCTTGCCCCCGACCCCGCTAATAAGAAAGACGTTCACTTCTTAAAATATCCTATCTACGTAGGTGGGAACAGGGGAAGGGGTCAGATTTATCCCGACGGGAGCAGGAGTAACAATACAGTTTATAATGCTACAACAGCGGGCATAGTAAGCAAAATAATCCGAAAAGAAAAAGGGGGATATGAAATAAACATAACAAATGCGGATGGGCGACAAGTAGTTAATATTATCCCCCCAGGACCAGAACTTCTTGTTTCAGAGGGTGAA